CGACAACAAGGGTGCCACTCCTCTCGGCTGAACTTTTACGGAGTAAAAGTTAGCCTCGGGGGGGGGGAGTGGGTACCCTTGGGTCGGTGGTTTTATCCGTGACCCTTGACGAGGTGAAATCACCTAAAAGTTCTGTAAAAGAGTAAGCTAAAATTTAAGCTACTGGGCTCATACCCCAATGATAGAGTAATCTCTCTTTTAATTATAAAGTGACTTTGCTTATTTTTATCTTACGTTATTATACTCTCAAGAGAATCTTGATTAGGTTTGTGGTTAGGTCTAGAATTAAATTCTTTGAGTTTTATTCCTATTTTAATTAATCATAGAAAAGAAGTTAGACTAAAATATTTCTTAGTCCAATCATTTGGTTCGGTATTATTTTTACTAGGGGTTTTTAACCCAGGTCTTTACATTTTTTCTTCTTTAGGGTTGTTATTAAAGGCAGGGGTAGCCCCTATACACTTCTGAGTTCTTTCAGTCACTAAAAGAATAAATTGACCTACTCTAATAATTTTATTAACAACTCAGAAATTAGGTCCTCTTCTAGGTTTAGTCATAAGAGAGTTTTTTAGACTTACAGTTATTATTTTATCTGCTCTTCTTGGTAGATTAGGGGGGTTTATTCAATCTAATATGCGTCTAATTATTTCATTTTCTAGAATTGCTCATTTATCTTGATTATTAATTAATTTAAGAAGTACAGTGTTATTTTTTTCTTATTTTTCTATTTATTGTTTAATTTCAATTACATTAGGGATATTATTTAATAAAATAAAGGTGTTTAATATTTCTCAAATGAATTTTTCCCAAGATCTTCCTTTGAAGATTTCAATATCCCTATCTTTACTATCATTAGGTGGTCTACCTCCTCTCTTAGGGTTCTTTATTAAGTGAATGACAATTGAATTGAGCCTTCTCCCCCTAATTCTTTGTGTAGTACTAATTTTCTCAACTTGTCTTTCTTTATTTTTTTACTTAAAAATTGTTATGATACCTCTCTTGAGACCATTTAATTATTCTATTAAGTGAGAAGGTTGAGCAATATTTTCTTTACTTCTAAATTGTGTTCTTCCTCTAATAATTATTTAAAAGCTTTAAGTTAAACAAACTAGTAGCCTTCAAAGCTGAAAATAAACATTGTTTAAGCTTTAAATAAGGGCATTGTAAATGCATTATCACAGTATCAACGTAATCCTTTTTATCAGGCACCTTATTTTATACATGAAAATATAAGTTTCTCTTTAAGAATCAAAACCTTACGTGCACCTTACACTAATGTATAAGACCATAGGGTAACCCTTCTCCAGACTTGCAATCTATTATTTTGTTTAAACTATATGGTCTAGTAAAGGGAATAGTTCCATGATTAGATTTACAATCTAACACCTTAAGTCGGCCACTTTACTTTTGCAACGTTGATTATATTCTACAAATCATAAGGATATTGGAACTTTATATTTTATTTTTGGTGCTTGATCTGGAATAGTAGGAACTTCACTTAGTTTGCTTATTCGAGCTGAACTAGGTCAACCAGGTTCTTTACTAGGAGATGAACAATTGTATAATGTAATTGTTACAGCTCATGCTTTTATTATAATTTTCTTCATAGTTATACCAATTTTAATTGGTGGATTTGGTAATTGATTAGTACCAATTATATTAGGGGCTCCTGATATAGCCTTCCCTCGTCTTAATAATTTAAGATTCTGAATACTTCCTCCTTCTCTTACGCTCCTAGTAGCTAGTTCAATAGTAGAAAGCGGGGCAGGTACAGGATGAACTGTTTATCCACCGCTCTCTGCAGCTATTGCTCATGCTGGACCTTCTGTAGACTTAGCTATTTTTTCTCTTCATTTAGCTGGTATTTCTTCTATTTTAGGGGCAGTAAATTTTATTACTACTATTATTAATATACGACCTCAATCTATAACTTTAGATCGAATACCATTATTTGTTTGAGCTGTAGGAATTACAGCTGTTCTTCTTCTTCTTTCTCTTCCAGTTTTGGCAGGGGCAATTACTATACTTTTAACTGATCGAAATCTAAATACATCTTTCTTCGATCCTGCAGGAGGGGGAGATCCTATTCTATATCAACATCTCTTCTGATTCTTTGGACATCCGGAAGTATATATTTTAATTCTCCCTGGATTTGGTATGGTTTCTCATATCATTAGACAAGAAAGTGGTAAGAAGGAAGCTTTCGGAACTTTAGGAATAATCTATGCTATACTAGCAATTGGGGTCTTAGGATTTGTAGTTTGGGCTCATCATATGTTCACAGTAGGGATAGACGTAGATACTCGGGCTTATTTTACTGCGGCTACAATAATTATTGCTATTCCCACTGGAATCAAGATTTTTAGTTGAATTGGGACTCTCCACGGGACACGACTTGTCATAAGCCCATCAATGTTGTGGGCATTAGGATTCGTTTTCCTCTTTACTGTTGGAGGTCTAACTGGAGTTGTTCTTTCAAACTCAAGTATTGATATTGTTCTTCATGATACTTATTATGTAGTAGCTCATTTCCATTATGTTCTATCTATGGGAGCTGTATTTGCTATTTTAGGGGGATTCACTCACTGATTCCCTCTAATAACAGGAGTAGGATTTAACCAATTCCTTCTTAAGGTCCACTTTTTTATTATATTTGTAGGGGTGAACTTAACATTCTTCCCCCAGCATTTTTTAGGTTTAGCCGGTATACCACGTCGTTACGCCGATTACCCTGATACCTATACTTCATGAAATGTTGTTTCTTCCATTGGAAGTGTGATGTCTTTTTTAGCTACTCTTCTTTTTATTTATTGTTTATGAGATGCTCTTTTATTGAAGCGAACTAACGTGTTTTCATTAAATTTAAGTTCAAGAATTGAGTGAAATCATCCTCACCCTCCAGCTGATCATAGTTATGAAGAACTAACATTAATTTCTTCGTTTTAAAGTGGCAGAAGTGTATGCAATGGATTTAAGCTCCATAGATGGGATTACCCCTTTAAAAATGTCTCAATGGTTTCAACTAGGACTACAAAACGGGAATTCCCCCCTTATAGAACAATTAATATTCTTTCATGATCATGCTCTTTTAATCGTGGTCCTTATTACGTCAGTAGTAGGATTTTTTTTAAGTGCAATCTTTTCCAATAAATTTCTTCATCGATATCTTCTTGACGGTCAAATAATCGAAACAATTTGAACTGTTCTTCCTGCTTTAGTACTAATTGCGATTGCTCTACCCTCAATTCGCCTATTGTATTTAATTGATGAAATTCATAACCCTGCTTTAACTGTTAAGGTTACAGGACATCAATGATATTGAGGTTATGAATATTCAGATTTTAATGATATTCAATTTGACTCATATATAATCCCTACGAATGAATTAGAATCTGGTATGTTTCGCTTATTAGATGTAGATAACCGAGTACCCCTTCCTTTTAATCAACCAGTTCGTCTAATAATCACTTCTGATGATGTACTTCATTCTTGAGCTGTACCCTGTTTAGGAATTAAGATGGACGCTGTTCCGGGTCGCTTAAACCAATCTAGATTAATAATAAATATCCCAGGAGTTTTTTATGGTCAATGTTCAGAGATTTGCGGTTCAGGGCATAGATTTATACCTATTGTTATTGAATCAATTGAAAGAAGTGAATTTTTAAAGTGACTAGAGTCACAAATTTCATAAGGTGGCTGATAAAAGCGAAAGCCTCTTAAGCTTTACTATGGTAAATTACCCCTTATGGAGAGATTTAGTTTAATCTAAAATATAGGATTGTCATTCCTAAGATGCTCAAGGCATTCTCTTATTCCTCAAATAGCACCTCTTCCTTGATTAACAGTAATAATCTTTACATTTTTAATTATTCTTTTTATTATAAGATTAACTTATTTTAATTTTAAGCCTTCTATTAATTCAATTAGCGAAAAGTCAAATGAATCTAATAATATCAACTGAAAGTGATAACAAACCTTTTTTCTGTATTTGACCCCACTTCATCTTTATTTTCTAATTGACTAAGATTAGTATCTGGTTTAGTGATTATTCCTATTGGATTTTGATTAATTCCCTCACGCTCATCAGCTATTTGAAATAATATTTTAAAAAAGCTTGACCAAGAATTTTCTATACTTCTAGGTCCAAGTAAGATAGGGGCCCCTCTCCTTTTAATTAGATTATTTGTTTTCATTTTCTATAATAATTTCTTAGGATTATTCCCCTATATCTTTACGGCTACAAGTCATCTAGCAGTTAGTCTAGGAATAGCCCTACCCTTATGACTTTCGTTTATTCTTTTTTCATGAATTAAGGAAACAGTCCATGCTTTAGCACATCTAGTTCCTCTAGGGACTCCCCCTGCTTTAATGCCATTTATAGTATTAATTGAATTAGTTAGAAATATAATTCGGCCAATTACTCTCTCAGTTCGACTAGCGGCTAATATAATTGCTGGCCATTTACTTCTCACTCTACTCGGAAATCAAGGATCGGGAGCTAATTTTATCACTTTACCTTTAATTTTGGTTTCACAAATTTTACTTCTAGTGTTAGAATTTTCAGTAGCTATTATTCAATCATACGTATTTGCTACGCTAACTACTCTCTATGCTAGAGAATAATGAATCAATTGAATCATCCTTACCATTTAGTTAACATAAGACCTTGACCTTTAGCAAGAGCTATAGCAGCTTTCACAATTACTTCAGGTTTAGTTAAGTGATTTCACACTTTTGATCCTTCCTTATTTTTCTTTGGTATTTTTAGAGCTTGCATCGTCTCATTCCAATGATGACGAGATATTACTCGAGAAGGAACCCTGCAAGGATTCCATTCATTAAAGGTAAATTTTGGATTACGTTGAGGTATAATTTTATTTATTGTCTCTGAAGTTTTTTTCTTTGTTTCTTTTTTTTGAGCCTTCTTTCACAGAAGACTCTCCCCTAACATTGAAGTGGGGGCCGTCTGACCCCCTGTAGGAATTCAAGGATTTAACCCCTTTCAAGTTCCATTATTAAATACCAGAATTCTCCTAGCATCGGGGGTTACTATTACATGAGCTCATCATGGACTTATAGAAAATAATTTTGATCAATGTCGTCAAGGACTTTTAGTAACTATTATTCTAGGGGTTTATTTTACTTTTCTTCAAGGATTAGAATATATAGAAGCATCTTTTTCAATTGCTGATAGAATTTATGGATCCACCTTTTTTGTTGCTACAGGTTTCCATGGTGTCCACGTAATTATTGGAACTTCATTCTTAGCTATTTGTTTAATCCGACATTTACGTTGTCATTTTTCATCAGAACATCATTTCGGATTTGAAGCAGCAGCTTGATATTGACATTTTGTTGATGTAGTATGATTATTCCTCTACGTTTCAATTTATTGATGAGGAGAATATCTCTTTAGTATAAAAAATATATTTGACTTCCAATCAAAGGTTCCCCTTGGGAAGAGATAATCATCTTACTTATATTTTTATGAAGTGTTGTTATTATCTTAGTTACTGTAATACTGGCTTTAAGAATTGTTATTAATAAAAAAATAATAATTGATCGGGAAAAAAGATCTCCCTTTGAATGTGGGTTTGACCCCCAAAATTCATCTCGAATACCATTTTCTATGCGATTTTTTATTATTACACTTGTTTTTTTAATCTTTGATGTGGAAATTGCCCTGCTACTACCTATAAATATTATCTCTTTAAATATAACTGTAGGAATTTCAATTATCACATTTATTATTATTCTTTTAGTGGGAGTGCTCTATGAATGAGAAGAGGGGGCTCTCTCATGAATTAAGTAAGGAGTGTAGTTTATAAAATATCAAGTTTGCATCTTGAAGATGGCAGTAGCCCGCTCTCAGGTAAGAATTGATTTATCAAGTTCAGTTTCGACCTGAAATTAGACCATTGGTCCTCACCTATAATTTAAAGGAAGCTATTTTAGCGTCTCATTGTTACTGAGAAGATAGGGTAATCTCCCCCTTTAAGAGATAGGATGGGTCAATTAAAAGCTGCTAACTTTTTAATTAGGTAGTTAAACTCTACCTACTATCTATTTGAGTAGTATAAAAATTACAATACATTTTCAATGTATAAATAGATCAGATCTCTCGAATATCTTTAGAAAGTAGTTCACCCTAACATCTTCAGTGTTATGCTCTTTTTAAGCTATAAAGATATATTATTATTAAAATTAAATAAGAGGCTAGAATAAGGATCTTATAGGAAGAATTCATGAAAATTCTAAGCATAGAGCTAAAGAAAGAATTCACCTTTAATGTTACTCTAGGTCCTAAATACTCAACTCATCCTTGGTCCCCGTTGATATAGATTATTTCAGCAGACTTGAGAAAAGGAGAACTTAGTTTACCTGTTAAGATAGGAAGATAACCTATAAGATTTAAAAAAGAAAAAAATCTGTAATTCTTCAAATCAACAAATAGACCTAAAAAAATACCTGAGATTAAAAATATTAATAGTACAGCCTTTTCTATTGAACCAACAAGAACTCTCTCAGCACCTAGATAGAATCAATAAAAGAAATAGCCCCCTAAAATAGCTCCTCAGTATAAAACACAAAGTGGTATTAAATAATAACCAGACTCCCCCTTAGTAAAATGAGTAAAATTGTGGACAATTCTTCTAATTGAAACCGCAAGTAGCCGAAAAGAATAATAACAAGTAAAAAGAGCCGCCACAATAATCATAGAAGAGGGGAAAAAGAAAGAATTTATTTCAGACGATTCAATAATTAAATCCTTAGAGTAAAATCCAGCTAAAAATGGAAAACCTATAAGTCTACATGAAGCTGCTCTTAAAATAAAAGAAGAATACGGGAGTATAGAGAGAACCCCCCCTAAGCGACGAATATCTTGAACCCCTCCAGAGGCGTGAATAACTACTCCCGAACACATGAATAAAAGGGCCTTAAATAAAGCATGAGTAAATAGATGGAAATAACATAGAATAGGGTATCCTAAACCTAAAGAAAATATTATAACCCCTAGTTGTCTTAAAGTTGATAATGCAATAATACGCTTGAAATCATATTCCCCTAAAGCAACAAATCCGGAAAAAAGAGCAGTAATTGAACCTAGAAGCAAAAGAATGTAAGAGCCCGAGTTAGAAAAGATAGGGGATAATCGAATTATTAGATACACTCCAGCGGTTACTAAAGTGGAAGAGTGAACTAGGGAAGAGACAGGAGTAGGAGCTGCTATTGCAGCTGGCAATCAAGCTGAAAAAGGTATTTGAGCTCTTTTAGTTAGAGAAGCTAAAAGAAAAAGAATAAAAGCAACTCCTCTCTCTAACCCTAAATAAATATAATCCCATCTACCTAGGTAAAAACTTATTCCAAGCCCCCATAAAATAAAAATATCCCCGACACGATTTCTTAGGGCAGTAATTATAGCTCTAGAAGAAGACTTAGCATTAGAATAATATATAATTAGAGCATACGAAGTAATCCCAAGGCCATCCCATCCAAGAAGAAGGCTTAACCCATCAGATGAAATAATTAAAAATATTATAGAAAGAACAAAAAAAAGAACCAAATAACAAAATCGATTATAAAAAACTTCGCCTTCTATATAATAAGTAGAGTACTTAATTACCTGGGAAGAAATCAAGCTTACTAAAAAAAGAAAAGAAAAAGATATTCAGTCACCCTGAATCTGATAATCTAACCCTAGAAATGAAATAGTTGAATAAATAACTAAATCGGTTAAAAAAAAATATAAAGATAGAAAAAAATTCAATAAACCAAAAGTTAATAAAAACAATCTGTAAATGTTATACTTCAATACTACCGGCTAAAATACTCTTTTAGTTCCACAAACTAATATTCTTAATAAATTACAGTAGTAGAGTATAATTAATAAAAGAAGAGGAAGAAAATGAAGACTACAAATAAACAACTCCAAAACTTGACCTTCTCTAAAAGAAAGAAAAGAAAGATTTGAACCGTGAGATGAAGAAGAATAAAGGTATAAACAATAACAAGCAGAGAAAAAAGAAACCAATCCAACGAAGAATATTAAAAAAATATTAATTGAAGAAATTCCTATAAAAGCGTAGAGCTCAGCAAAAAAATTAAAAGACGGGGGGACTCCTATATTAAAAACAATTAAAAGAAATCATCAAAGAGTTAGATAGGGAAGTAAAACAAGGACACCCCGAGTAATTAAAAATCTTCGAGAGCCAAGTCGAGTATAGATCAAGTAACTTATATAAAATAAGCCAGAGGAACAAACCCCATGAGCGATTATTATATAAATAGAGCTTATATTTAAAAAGTGATTTCTTAGTAACATAGCTACAATTACAAAAGATATATGAGCCACCGAAGAATAAGCAATTAAAGCCTTTACATCCGTTTGGCGAAGAGAAAGTAAAGATCTGTAAATTCCCCCTAGTAAAGCAATAATTAAAATAAAATTTGAACTAGATTCATAGATAATAGATTGCACTAAATAAAGGCCGTAACCCCCTAACTTCAGAAGAATAGCAGCTAATACTATAGAACCGGTAACTGGAGCTTCTACGTGAGCCTTAGGGAGTCAGATATGCCCAAAATAAATAGGTAGCTTAACTAAAAAAGCCAAGACTAAAAATAATTGTAAAATTCCATCTGAAGTAGGATGAAGGAATGTTAAAACTGAACTTTGATATTCATTGTTAAACCCTAAAATTACAAATAAAAGAGGTAAAGAAGCTACTAAAGTATAAAATAGAAAATATAGAGAAGATGGTAAACGTTCTGGCTGATAACCCCACCCTATAATAAGTAGCATAGTAGGAATTAAAGAAGACTCAAAAAAAATATAAAAAGAAATTAAAGAGGAGCTAGTAAAAGTAAAAATTAAAAGAATAAATAAAAAAGTAAGTAAAAGATTATATATAAATAAAGAAGAAGGCTTTCAAGAACATAATATAAGAAAGAATACTCAAGTAGTAAGAGTTAAAAGAAATCAAGATCAACTTTTAGAAAAATCTAAACAAAGGCAAAAAAAAATTATTACATAACCAAAAGATAAGGGGAAAAACATATTCTTAATCATTTAATAAACCAATTAAATCTGAACCTGAACTTCGTACTAAAGAAACTAAAACAGACAGACCTAACGCCCCCTCACAAACCGAAATAGTAAGGAAAAAAAATCTAGTTAAAAAAGAAAAATAAACCGAATAAAATATAAAATAAAATAATAAAAGAATTAAAAATTCTAGACAAAGAAGAGTAATCAAAAGATGCTTAGAGCTAGAAAGAAAAATCACCAAAGCTAAGAAAAGACTTAATCCTATAATAAATATAATTGACTGAGTAATTAAATTATAATAGTGGTCTTGTAAGCCAAAATTAGAGAGTCCTCTCTCAGTCTTCAAGAAAACCTTGACGGTATCTCTAACTTCCAAAGTTAGTATTTTAATAAACTATTTCTTGAAATTTACTGAGTAGTATTAACAATAACATCATTTATATTATTTCTTAACCACCCCCTATCTTTTGCTCTTTCCCTCTTTATCCAAACTCTAACTATCTGTGTTATTATTACTCAATTATCTTACTGAATCCCCCTTGTTCTTTTTCTTGTATTTCTTGGGGGTATTCTAGTTATATTTATATACGTAGCATCATTAAGATCAAATGAAAAATTTAATTTTGATATTGTATCTTTTGTATCAGTTTTAACTGCTTCTTGTGTAGCAGCGTTTATTATTCCTTCAGATTCTTTTATCATAAGAAAAAGAAATTTTAACGATGAAATTGAAATAGTTATTAATATAAGATCTTGAGTTACGTATGTCTTTCTCACTATTTATCTATTTTTAGCATTAATTCTTATCGTAGAGTTCCTTAATAGAAACAAAAAACCCCTCCGTTCTCTTGTATAATGTTATCTTTACGAAAAACTCACCCCGCTCTTAAAATTGCCAATTCAGCATTAGTAGATCTCCCAGTACCCTCTAATATTTCAGTCTGATGAAATTTTGGATCTCTTTTAGGATTATGCTTAATCACTCAAATTGTTACAGGATTATTTTTAGCAATACATTATACTGCTAGAGTAGATCTAGCATTTTCAAGAGTTGCCCATATTTGCCGAGATGTAAATTATGGATGGCTCCTACGTTCTATACACGCTAATGGTGCCTCATTCTTTTTTATTTGTGCCTACCTACATGTAGGGCGAGGTATATATTATGGGTCATTTCGCTATTTAGAAACTTGATCCACAGGAGTAATTCTTCTCTTTCTTTTAATAGGAACAGCTTTCCTAGGATATGTTCTCCCATGAGGTCAAATATCTTTCTGGGGGGCTACAGTTATTACAAATTTAGTATCAGCAGTTCCTTATATTGGGACTGATATTGTTCAATGATTATGGGGGGGATTTGCAGTTGATAACCCAACATTAACACGTTTCTTTACATTCCATTTTATTCTTCCATTTGCCATCGCAGGGGTTACAATAATCCATCTCCTTTTTCTTCATCAAACAGGATCAAGAAATCCTCTAGGTTTAAATGCTAATATTGATAAAATCCCTTTTCACCCTTACTTTTCTTTTAAGGACATTGTAGGATTCTTAGTTATATTAATAGCATTGGTACTCTTATCACTTCTTTACCCTAACATGTTAGGTGACCCAGATAATTTCACACCCGCAAATCCACTTGTAACACCTGTTCATATTCAACCAGAATGATATTTCCTATTCGCCTATGCTATTTTACGATCTATTCCTAACAAGTTAGGAGGGGTAATTGCACTGGTTCTCTCTATCTTGATTTTAATCACTATACCTTTTACTTTTAAGCCAAAGTTCCGAGGATTAGCATTTTATCCGCTGCTTCAATTCATCTTCTGAAGATTAGTAACAATTGTGATTCTACTAACATGAATTGGAGCTCGACCTGTAGAAGATCCCTATATTACTATTGGGCAAATTCTGACAGTCCTTTATTTCAGTTACTTTATTTTAGTACCTTCGATTCTTAAGTTAAATGACAACATTTTAAATTAATCTCTTGGCTGATTAAGCAGTTGTTTTGAAAGCAGCGCAAGGTTGTTGAATCAACCAGAGATTTTAAACAAATATTAAAAGAAGTTAGAGATTGATCAAAAAAACAAAATGAAAGATAAAGAAACTGGGAGAAAGCTCTTTCAACATAAAGATATAAGATTATCATAACGATAACGAGGGTAAGAACCACGAGCTCATAAAAAAAAATATACAGAAATAGAAAATAAAATAATTCTTAATCCAGAAAAGACTAAACTAAACAAAAAAGATATTAACAGAATTCTTCTGTATTCACCCAGTATAATTAGTGCAAATCCGACTCCTATATACTCAGTATTAAACCCTGACACTAACTCAGATTCACCTTCAGCTAAATCAAAAGGAGTGCGATTTGTCTCTGCTAAAATAGTTACAAACCAACAAAGAGATAAAGGAAGAACAAGAAAAAGAGGCCACCCTAAATAACTTTTCATAAATAGGAAATCTTGAAACTTAAAACTACCCCACAGAAAAACAGGAGATAATAAAATTAAAATTAAAGAAACTTCATAGGAAATGGTCTGGGCTCCTGCACGAAGACCACCCAAAAGAGAGTACTTTGAATTGGAGGACCATCCAGCGAGCATAATAGTATAAACACTTACTCTTACAATGCATAAAAATAAGATTACAGAAAAATTATAAGAAATCCCGTAGCCTAAAAAGGGTACAAGGGACCAGCCTATTAGAGAAAGGACTAAAGTGAAAATAGGTGAGATTAAATAGGGGAAAAAGTTAGACACAGTAGGAGGAGAAAATTCCTTGGTAAAAAGCTTAATCCCATCGGCAAAAGGCTGAAGGAGACCTAAAAACCCCACCTTATTGGGACCCTTACGTAATTGAATATAACCTAAAATTTTCCGCTCCAATAAAGTTAAGAACGCTACTCCAACCAAAACTAATACAATCTGAAGAATAACCAATAAAATAATAGCCCCCCGGCTACCAGTTAAGAATCTCTTATAATTAGATCCTAAATCTAATGCATTTATCTGCCAAACTGGTGTATTGGTGCTTAAAAATATCACCTAACATATTAAACATAAAAGATAAAAGGGTCCTTTCGTACTACTTTTATCATAAAATCTTGAGGGTAGAAACTAACCTGGCTTACGCCGGTCTGAACTCAGATCACGTAGGAATTTAATAGTCGAACAGACTACCTTTCTAAACTACTGCGCCTAAAAGGAATCCTGAACCAACATCGAGGTCGCAAACTTTCTTGTCGATTAGAACTCTCAAAGAAAATTACGCTGTTATCCCTAAGGTAACTTTATCCTAATTCATTAAAGGATCATGTCTCAATAATTACTGTAAGAAAATCATGAGAGATTTATCGTCACTCAATGTCGCCCCAACAAAATAAAATTTAGCCTAAATTAATAACAACCAAAAAGTTAAACCTAAATCTATAAAGATCTATAGGGTCTTATCGTCCTCCAAGAAAATTTTAGCTTTTTCACCAAATAATTAAATTCAAGTAACTAAAAGAGACAGTCAGTTTCTCGTCTAACCCTTCATTCCAGCCCCTAATTAAGAGGCAAATGATTATGCTACCTTCGCATGGTCAGTATACCACGGCCCTTCAAATCTCAGTGGGCAGGCCAGACCTTAAAAATATCAAAGGCCATGTTTTTGTTAAACAGGCGGAAACTAAAATTGCCGAGTTCCTTTTTTAGTTTATTTATTATTCTCCAATAAATCTTTTTAAAAAATAATTTTTTCTCTACTAATTTTATCATTATTAAGTAATTAAGAAAATTTAAAAACCAAGTTGCTAATATTTTAATTATAATTAAATAAAGTTATAATTAATGTAATTATTACAAAGAGGCAATTTCTAAGCCTAAAAAGTTATATAAAAATAAAAATAATTTAAATTTTATCAGAGCTCATCCCCTAATAAATAAAGCAAAAATTTGCTCACTTCTAAAAAGAAAAACAACTAACCAGATATACAAATACGAATTATTTATAACAACGATTTACTTTTTTAATAATTTTATAACACAAAGACATTGAAAGTAAATAAATCATTTGTTTTCGGGAAAAATTAATTCTAAAGTAAATTAAACAAACCCTGATACAAAAGGTACAAAATATTACTTCTTTTTTGTAAACATTTTCCCTCACGGTACTTTTATCCTAACAAAAATCTCAATTATTTTACTTATAAAATATTAATTTACTTATAAAAAAGGAATTAAAAATCATTTTAGAAAGCCTAAATTAATAGAATCTTTTTAGTGTAAGTAAAATGTTTATTCAAACTCCTTTCTAGCTTTCAAGATAAACCTTCCGGTTTATCTACTTTGTTACGACTTATCTCTTCAGACAAGAGAGCGACGGGCGATGTGTACATTCTCAAGAGCTTTCTTCAAAATATTTGAATTTACTTCTAAATCCACCTTCAATTCAACTATAAAGCCAAATATCCGTGTAAATTATTATTGTAACCCATCTCTACCTATTCATAAACTACACCTTGACCTGATTTCTTTAACTAATTAATTTAGAGAAACTATTCATTTAGTTCACTAAACGGCGGTATATAAGCTGATTACAAGAATAGGTAAATAAAATCGTGGACTATCGATTACAGGACAGGTTCCTCTAGTAAGTTTAAGAACCGCCAAATTCTTTAGGTTTAAATATTACTACCCAAGAATAATAAGTAAAATAATGGGGTATCTAATCCCAGTTTTTTAATTACTATAATCCAACCTATTAAAATTATAACATTAACATACAAATTCCACCTTTAACATATAAAAGATAATTAATAAAGAATAGGAAATTTTCTTAAAGAATTTATTCAAAAGTCTTGTATGACCGCGGATGCTGGCACAAGATTAACCCCTTATATTTTCCATAATTAGATCTAATAAATTAATTACTAATATTAATTACTGCTCTTAAATCTAAATAATAAAAGCTAGCATATAATTTTTGGAAATAATAAACTTTAAAGTCAGAATCAAACTTTAATAAGGTAAAAAAAGAATGATTAACAAAATTATTAATTAATGTTTTCTTAGAAAATAAAAACATAGTAATAGACAAAATAACAATAAAAGTTTAATAAAAAAAGTATTAAAATAAGCACCCCGGTTTCCCATCTGCAAAAAAGCTATTTTCATCACCCCTGACAAAAATAAGGAATAAACATAAATAGACTTGGTCTGGCTATCGATCTACAGTCCCCTAAGCCCTCTGCCCAACTTTTGTAATAAATTACGCAGGAATATTTAAACAAGTTTAAAAACAAGAAAAACTATTTTTTTTTATTTTAATTAAATTTAAAGGTAAAATTAAACTAAAAACCGGTTGAAAGGAAGAAATTTCACCCCTGGTTTATTTCAGAGGTGCTCACTGAATAAAAACAGAACATAAAAAATGGAAAAAACAATAAAGTAAAAGAAGAAAAAACTTATACTATAACAGAAAAAATAAATTAGAACTTCTTTAAATAATGTAATTACATTAAAATGTATTTTCATAGAATACATGGGAAGGGTTATAGCAAGAATAGCAAATTTACCTCCCACCAACTTCCCCAATGGTAACAACACGTTACATTCGGACTATATACAGAGTAATAATGAGTTTTGAGGGCATATGTTGACGGATTTATATTCCGGGCCGCATATGTTACGGTAGAGAAATAGGATCACACAGAGAAGATGAAAAGATATAGTTTTGTAGTACACACTACAGAGTTCAAGGCCCTCGAAAGCTGAGACTAGAATGCAACGTAACCCCCCATCGTGAGCTTTAGTGTAATCATGTAAAGCTCCTAAATCCTGGCTATTTGTTATGCAACAGTAGTAATATCCTGTAGGTTTCTTCTCTCTTGCTTGGTCCACCCCAACCAAGCAAAAAGAGAAAAGTTTACAGAACTTTTAGGTGATTTCACCTCGTCAAGGGTCACGGATAAAACCACCGACCCAAGGGTACCCACTCCCCCCCCCCGAGGCTAACTTTTACGGAGTAAAAGTTCAGCCGAGAGGAGTGGCACCCTTGGGTTATTCTACCTATCGAGTATAAATGTAATTTATATGAGATAGGTAGATATCGGAGATATCTACCTATCGAGTATAAATGTAATTTATATGAGATAGGTAGATATCGGAGATATCTACCTATCGAGTATAAATGTAATTTATATGAGATAGGTAGATATCGGAGATATCTACCTATCGAGTATAAATGTAATTTATATGAGATAGGTAGATATCGGAGATATCTACCTATCGAGTATAAATGTAATTTATATGAGATAGGTAGATATCGGAGATATCTACCTATCGAGTATAAATGTAATTTATATGAGATAGGTAGATATCGGAGATATCTACCTATCGAGTATAAATGTAATTTATATGAGATAGGTAGATATCGGAGATATCTACCTATCGAGTATAAATGTAATTTATATGAGATAGGTAGATATCGGAGATATCTACCTATCGAGTATAAATGTAATTTATATGAGATAGGTAGATATCGGAGATATCTACCTATCGAGTATAAATGTAATTTATATGAGATAGGTAGATATCGGAGATATCTACCT